AGAGCGCCCAAGCGCTTTTTGGGCCAGCTCAGTTCTCTTATCCATCGGTCCAATGCACTGGGCTCATTTCATGGAGGGAAAAGCCAAAATATAGTTGTGTTGTTGTTGTTCGCTGCCTCGACGCATTCCCTTCTCTCCCCGGCATCGTCCCACACAGAAAGAAAGAGCGCAGAGCCCCGGCCCGACCTGTAGGTCCGCTAACGTAAAGCGAGGAGTTGAGCCTGAACTGGCGAACCGAAGTCACTTTCGGAACCATACTTCCTACAGCTAACACGTGTCCAGTCCAGCGAGAACGCGCAAACGAACGTGAGCTGCTATACCGAATCCCCCGCTGGCCATCGGGGACCGAGTGGTAAGGCCATGATCTGCAGGGGAACGGATCACTCATTCTTCCATTGGGGACAGGTGCACGAACGACAACTCCAAACGTCACACATCCGCCGCCTACCTACCGTTTAGGTGGCACCAGCGAGATCCAGCTAAGGTAAGGAACTTCGTGTCGCGGCTGCTCCACTCCGCTGCGGTCTCATGAACTGAACTTCGTTGCCTTCCCGCGCGCGAAGCGAATGGGCGCTGTGCCGTGGGTCAGTTTCGGGGCGGGGGGCGAAGAGAGACCATAAGAATGATTCATTTGGATCGACGAGCTTTTTCAGCCCCAAAACTCAGAATCAATGGAATGTCTGTCTATCCATAAACATCTATTCTATCTTGTATATCTAGGGGATCGATCTCTCTATACATATAACATATAAAAGTGTTTTATGGCATGATATGATCGCCTAGCCGTAGCCGCATATCAGCTGCGCTCAATATGCAGGATTTCTGTTGGATCAGATCTTTTGCTTTGACGGAAGCTTTTGGACCTAGCGAAAAGGACTCTAAGCCTTCGCGCAAGCAAGAGCGAGAGAAGCAAGCAAAGTAGAAGCTTTGCCAGAAGCAAGACGAGGCTGGGAAGACAGTCGTAGAAGCGGTAACTTCCCCCGACCGACTAAAATACAACAGTCGCGACCTACTTTGATTCAAAAAAAGAAAGGCGAAGGTAGCTTGCTGGCAAACGGCTTTCTATCATAGTTGCCAGGGTTCCAAACCTTACCTACTTAAGTACCAAAGGCTGCTTTCGCTTGGTTTCATAAGGAGGCTGGTCACTACAAGCTATCAGCGCTGTCTTAGATTGAACGTCGACTTATTGCCGTTCAATCTCTAAGGCGGGTTTCCGCGGAGAACGGAATAGTGTTCGTATCCAAAGGTGAACAAAGCCCTAGCTTCTAGAGTTCGCTGCTTTTCCCAGGCCGGAGAAGGGCTTATACTGCTCGCCTTTGTTTGATATGTTCATTCAGTACCAATACAAACTACAACTACACCAAAGTGGAAGGGCAACTATAAAAGCTAGAAGTAGCCTTTAGTTAGTAGAGTAGTCGGCCTAACCAAAGCGTCACGACAACATTCAATTCACCTTATGAATTGAATCTTAAGTAGGGGGCTTAGCCCGCCCGCCTACCAATCAAAGAGGCTGAGAGTAAGCGTAAGCTCACCCGTAAGCTCGAAGAGCTTCCCTTCATTCGCTTCGCGGGAGCCGCACAGCACATAGCTGGAAGTCAGAGGGCCCGTACTACCTGCCTAACCCTTCGCTCCGAGGGACCGTAGATCGGAAAGCGCCTTCTAAACCACCCCATTCATCCAAAACATAAGGGAAGGGGCCTATATTTGCATGACTTCTGCGGATTTGACCCTATCTACACCCGGAGCCAATCCCCTAGCGGTCCTGCCACCACGCCGCAGAACGGGAGCTCGTGTGGAACCTTTTCTTTCTGGCGTAACTGCGGTGGAACATAACAAAATATTACGGCCGCGTAACATAGGGGCCGGAGGTACGGTAAACTCGGCCAAAATATGACACCCGAAGGGCCCGGCACGCACAATCCTATCCTATCCGAGTCCGAGTTTACCCCTTGCACTTCGGACAGCCGTCCGTAGCATCATAAAGAGGACCTCCCTTTCAAAGTCAAAAAAGAGTACGGTACATAGGAGGTTGGTCTTTCTCAACGTAGTATATAGCACGAAAAACCTTTCGATACAAGATAAGGCCGTTCACATGAAAGAAGAGAATGAATCTTTTCTTCTCTTCTTTTTCTTTCTCGAGGGGAAAGAGAAAGAGAAATAGGGTCTTATGGAGGGAGGCGGCTAAGGGCCGAGCGCTTTTCTCAAAATCCTCCACTGCATCCAAGATCACAAGTAGAACGCTAAGCAGGGGTGGGAAGGAAGCGAGCTCCGCAACAAAAGCGAAGCGAGCCCCTTACTCACCTCTCTCTATAAAGCCCTATTAGTCAAGCTTTCAAGCCGTTGCGCGCTAGTAGCGCCCTTTTTCAGCTGGCTTCAAAGTGCTAGTTGTAGCGCGCTAGCGTCCCTATAGAGTAAGGCTCTTTTGTGGAGTCGCACTCTACGAGCCTTGTCTTCCTTCCAACGACTAGCTTCCGTTTCTTGTTCCGGTCCGACAACAAGGACGCAGCCCGGCCCCTTCTCGGGAAAGGAGTGTAGGCTTGCTTCGCATAGGCTACACAAGCCAGGGTGGGGAAAGGCTTGGGCCTACCTATCCCGTCCATAAAGGCAACGAAGTTGAGAAGTTCCATATTGTCGAGCCGAAGGGCAGCACTTCTGTACGTGATCGTAGTATGTCACGTCGTCTCGTCCCCGCTGCATCGAAGAGTACCTATGCACTATGTTCCGGTTCACTGATAAGGAAGATAGAGTTGGGGTGGGAGTCTACGATATGATACTCAAGTATGACCCGAGGAGATACATGCTAACTATGGGTAGGAAGCAGGAACCTTTATGTAAATGTAAATAATTTCGGGAGGTTACAGATCTCTTATACTACCATCGATCGACAGAGCGGAACGACCAGAAAAAGAAGTGAAGTTAGAAAGCCGTATGATAGGCGGTAACTATCTTGTACGGTTCGGAGGGTAATCGGCGTACTCCGATCAGTGGGGGGGAATCTTTGGCTCTATCGAACATACAGGGAATTGGAGGTAGCATTCTACCGATGTCAAGTCATGGACTGGTTTCTTCAGCCCTTTTTCTATGTGTTGGTGTTCTATATGACCGACATAAGACTCGACTTGTTAGATATTACGGAGGTTCAGTGAGCACCATGCCGAATCTCTCTACCATTTTCTTCTCTTTCACTTTGGCCAATATGAGTTCACCTGGTACTAGCAGCTTTATCGGGGAATTTCTCATCTCAGTAGGAGCTTTCCAAAGAAATAGCTTAGTAGCCACATTAGCAGCGCTTGGGATGATTTTAGGCGCGGCGTATTCCCTTTGGCTATATAATCGTGCGGTTTCTGGAAATTTAAAACTCCTCCATAAATTCTCCGATCCAAATGGCAGAGAAGTTTTCATATTTATACCTTTTCTTGTTGGAGGGGCGACCGTCCGTTAAACTACCAAAGAAAAAAGGGTAAACCAATGTGATCATGACATTGTAGGTGCTTGCGATGGGACGGATGCGACTTCCCTCAGTTGGTTTGGGGGGCATAGCCCGTTGCAGAAGTCCCCCCTTTTTTTGATCCATTTCTTTAGTCTTTAGGGAGCCAAAGCTTGACTTTACTAAAAAAATAAGGCTCGCGCAGGGCAGGGGCGCTCACCTTTTTTGGCGGAGCCGTATCTTGTTGGGTGGGACCGAGAGAAAGAAAGGACGGGGGGCAACCATGCATGGTACTTCTCGACCGTGTCTCCGAGGGACAGTTGAACGAGCGACTCATGAATGCTGCCAGGTCGAACGAGCCAATAACTCGAACGCGTTCGGTCTGTTTTTTGAGCAAGAATCACAGCGTTACCTTACCTTCACCATGATACGGACTCCAAGTTCTTATGGCAGAGCACGAGGAGATTTATCATCAATATGATGATGAGAATAGAAACCAGAAGCACGACCGGAGTCTTCGTGGTCCAAGATAAGAAAACCATCAAAAAACGTAATGTAAGCATGAGACTTTTTGGTAGTACCGGTGAACCAGATGGCCGCGGCGATAGAATCTGGGACGGAGGACTCGTAGTATCTCTCTAGATCTGGCAAAAGCGAAAGACCCCCTAACGTAATTCGAATGGAGGCTGACTGCGGAGCCCACTCTGGCCCCGCAGGGCGGGCCCCTGTGGTTGCGAGCTGGAGCTGCCATAGCTTATGGCTAGAGCAATGGGAGGGGGCCCCGGCAGAGAGAACAGTAAGGATAACGAGCGCTCCGCCCGCCAAGCTTAGGCAGGAGCATCGGGCAAGTGCTTGGTAGGCTAAGAGCCCAGTGAACCGGGCAGAGCACTCGACGAAAGGAGGACACACTGAGCAAGTACGAGAAATTGGCCCCGCTCCGCTTTCTTAAAAGAGCAAGGTGACCTCCTGTTAAGGAGGTAAAACCAAGGACCTATGGAAGTCGGGGCTCATCTCCGGTCAATATTGGATCAAACAATAGGAGGCCGTAGCACTGACCTGACCTCTTTTTTTATTGATTCAATACAATAGGGGAAAAGATCGTACAGTTCCCTACCGAGACAACAGAAACTCTCAACGGATCTTCTGCGCGCTGGGCATACTTCTTCCGTGCGTCTTTCTCGTGGCGGGAACAGAACAACAGGGAAAGACCCGGCCGACCTGCCCTTGGCGAGCTTTATTTAAGAGAGAATGGGGAGTGAATCGAAAGGCTTCCGTTGCCGTTCTTGGTTTTAACCAAACCAACCTCTCGATCTTATTCGTAGTTGGGAAGAGGGAAGGAGTCTAAATCAATGGACATTAATGAACCATCATTGATGGACGTTGCACATGACACGATCAATTCGACTCAAGGTCCGGCGCTAATAGAAGTTGCTTACTCTCCTAGTAGCGAAGGAAAAGGGCAGGGCTTTTCCGTAGTAATAGTGGGCGGGTCTCATGAGATCTATGCCGGCCGCCGGAATCAAACGAAGGTCGAAGGACCATTCGATTCATTAAGGGGCATAGATCTAGGCCTATTTGTTCGGTCAATCACCAAAGGAGTTCCGGCTTGCTTCGCATAGGCTACACAAGCCAGGGGGGGGAACCACTATGGTTTTTATTCCTCGATTATTTTGTACCGTCCGGAGGTCATATAGATCGGAACCCGGAGCGATAAGAACGAAAGGGTTGGTGTGGCCACAGCTACAACTACTGGCACTTCAAAAGGCTTAGATTTAAAGGGCGCTACTGAAAGCTTTTTTTTAGGTCGTGTAAGAGGTGTAAGCCTCGAAAGCCTTTGGTACTTCGGTAGAGAGAGCAGCCCTTAAAAAAAAAGATATTTACAATACCTTCCCCTATTTCTGCATTTCATTCTTTATTTGGCCCGCTTCAAACAAAATGAGAAAAAAGGGGAGGCCTATTGATTCGAAGTCACTACGAAAAGGTCGGTCAATGGCATAGCTCTTTCTTTCCCCGGTCTCCTTTCGAAGGAAAGGCCTTCGCATTCCTAATCCGGTAGGCCGGGCAGCTTTGTTTGCCCTAGCTTGGCGAATCGCATCCCCGCGCAACGACATTGTTTGTGCGCTCTTTACCGTTCTCGCTCAGTGTTTGCAACGGCTGGGAAGGCAGTCGTAGAAGCGAAGCCTATCGCCACGCCGACCATCAAGAGATCCCTTCTCAAAGATTTGATGGAATGGCCCACCCCACCCAAGAGCGCTTATGTCATATGGGAACTCATGGCTGGAAACAATCCTTATTTTATATCCGGTAGGAATAATCAGAATCAAAGTCCAGGTTGGTTGGTGAGCCTAGTGATAGGAGACTATCTAGCTTGGTTCGGAGAGCACTTGTTGGGTTAAAGATTTTTTTTGCTAGGATGCTACGGCCTAAATGCGGAACTATTGACTCTACTTGTTCGGATGGGTGTTCACCCCAAAGTGTTCCCGGACCGCATGCATACATCCGTAAGTAACTTAGTGCAACATGGCAAATTGAATTGAGAGGAATCAGCAAAGAAAAGAAAACAGGTCAACATCTTAATGTGTATTTGAAAGATTGTCCTCGGGCTGAAGAGTGTCCACATGAGTTCGTTGAGGTGTCTACACTACACAGGCCCGTGGTCTTCTTTTATATTCTGTCGGGAGTTCAGATTGCTCCACCTAAGTAGAACGAAAAGGAAGAATTGAAAAAAAAAAAAGGGGGAGCCAGAAGCTTCGCTTCCGGTAGCTTGCTCACTATCCTAGTTAGAAGAGGGCTCTTTGGCGGATTCTTTAGATCTGGATAGAGTCTCGCTCCGTGGGAAGGCAGTGGAAGATAAAGTCGCTGCGATTGCGTGAGTTCAATCAGTTTCGGTTGGTTTGGTTCAGTCAGGTTTGGAGAGTCTCAACCGATAGGGCAGAAAAGTTGGGTAAGGGAAGTGTGGAATTGAGACATCTTGCCCATGGGGAAGGCAAGGAAATGAAATTGTTAATTAAATGTCCTAGTAGGGCAGGGTTTAACACTATATAAGGGCCGGAGAAAGCGAAAGAAAGCCTTTACCTCCTTTACTTACTTTCTTTTGAAAGCGCTAGGCACCTGTTAAAAGAAAAAGAAATCTCCCTAACCGCGAAAAAGGCGCAAACTGCTTCTTCTATATTCGAGAACATCTGTGCCAGGACAAGTGGCAGAAGCAAAGGCGAAAAGACTAGCATCGGATTTGTCTAGGAGTCACAACGATGTGGAACTTCTATTCTATATAGACGCTATTTCGCGCTGAGCGACCCTCCTCACTCACTAGTAAAGCTCTCCCTTGAATCCGTTCACCCCTCTCCTAACGAATGCTCCTATCCTATGGGAATGAGTGCTTGAATAAACTCTGATTCCGCTTGGCCGCTCTGAACTCTTGGTTTCAGCTCTTAACAAGAATTGCCATAGTTGAATGTGAACAACTCGATTGTTTAAGTCCTTTACCCGGTTCAGAAGGGCTAGAAATCCTTCTCACGAAGAAGGAGTCCGGTAAGAGGCAAGGGCCCTGCTTTCTCCCTCCTAGCCAGTGAAGGAAGCCTTCTCTTTCTTTTTGAGCGAAAGAACCGAACCCCAGGGGGCAGGAAAGACTGTCTTTTAAGCTCATGAGAATGCCCAGGCTTGATTAAGGTAGTTCAGTGACTTCGACTTCCGGTAGCTCTTTGGCAGCTAGCTATAAAGGGAGCTCAGGAATAGGTTTTTTGGAAAGCCAACCAGAAGGCACCCGAGGTATATTGTCCTGACTTACCAGTGCGAGGTGACCCAGAAAGACGGTAGGCATAGAGCTATGGGAATGCTGTCATAGGCTAGGGGAAGAAAGTGAAGTTCAGTTCGAAAGGTGTTTCAGTTCCCATCTGGTGAGAAGAAGCTCTTTGCTTTGAAAGCTTTTTCGTAGGCAGCAAGCAGTGGTAGGCTAGAAGGAAGCGCAGGAACTTCCGGGATTAAGGAAAGTAACCCGAGGGTAGTAGGTTACAGAATCCGATTTGTGGCATCTTTCCTTGTCCGATTTGTTAGAGAAGGACTTATTTCAAAAAAAGTTCTATAAGAATAGGGCAACTCCATTCAATAGGGAGGGAGGCATGGAATTGGATGCTTCCCCCCTTTCAGTGCAGGAAGGACTGCTTGGTGAAATGACGTACTTAGGATTCCCTCACTGTCAAGCAAGGGAGTGACGAGAGGGTATCAAAACCACTCTTTAGAAAGATAGCCTACATTGAACCAAAGGAGTGATCCCCACTCCGAATGAGATGTCGTATACGCAAATGCTCTTTCCGTTGCAGGCATAAGCGCTGCAAACATGGCTACTTCCGCTCTTTTCGGAAGAGAAGATAGTTCCGTCACTTCTGGGATTAAGGGATCTGGGCTTAGGGAGTTCCCCGAGGGAAAGACAGTCAATAGGAATTCTCTCTACTCTAGAACCCATAGGCCTAGGAGCAATAGACTGAAGAGGTACGGCATCTGTAACAAAGTCAGTAACAAAGGGAGAAGGAAGAAAATCCAGTGATAGTCTTTGGGACTTCTCCGGTGCTCTTTCCTGTAGTCGGAATCTCTGGTATCATCTTTTCCAACTAATGCCAGATCTGATTCAATAGGAACAGAACCTTCTACCCCGTCTGGTATTCACGAAAAGGAAAAGGAAGTCAGGGAATGAGCTAGAATATACCTGATGTTTGCAATTCTTACTGTCCTTCAAGCCTTAGTAAGGCAAGTGACTCCGTACTTCCTTTTTTTCTATCCCTAGTATCGTACTCAACAAAAGGGAAGAACCCTTGTTCAAGCCGGATTCTTGGAGCCTTCGGGATAGCATACCCTAATCCGAACGATTAAGTAGGAGGTTCTACTTTAGAGTTGTTGAACTGTTGAAGGCGTAAAGCGGTGGAAGTAATTACCTTGCTTTCAGTCTTTGTTTTTCACCAGGTAATCTTTTTCCATCCCCGAACCCCCTTAACGAGGAACATAGCATCCGAGTTAGGCCTTTCTTTCATTTGAATCATTTGAACCTGGTATAGGTTTGTTTTTCTATATCTTACTATCTATTACTTTCAAACCGGTCTCCTAGGGATGATCACGCTTTTGCGAGTTCACTTCCTTCGCTTGAAAACGCCTTAGGTCCTCTGTTCCGATTCTGTGCATTGGGAATGAGTTAGGAGCTAGGCTATCTTAATGGCCTATGCCTAGTCGACTCCCTTTAGAGTCCCACGGTCTTGATCATGGGCTCCCCTTCTTCTCCTAATGGAACTCTCTGGTACACGGGAAACCCAGATCCTAAACTAGGGATGGACAGTAGGGATAAGCTTACACAAAGACAGATCGTCTGTGGGATAGGATTTAAAAGACTAGAAATCCCGTCCAGTTAGATCGTGCAGGTGTAGAACAGCTGTTTGGGGTGAACCTTAGGCCTTTGGTCGATGCGCCAACCTAGGAAAACTTAACCCAGGGGAGCACCCATCAACCATCTCTAATAGGGATGGACCAAAAAACTAGCATACAGAGACCTCCTCCGCTCATGAAAGAATCGGTCTATCTTCTTGTCCATCCTACTAACAGGCTCATCCGACCTCCCATCGAACCAACAGAAAAAGAAGGATGGGTTGATGGCAAGCATGCGGGGGACACGGACAATCCTCCGAGATCATGTAATGTAAGAAGTATAAACCCACGGTTGAAGGGCTAGCCTTGCATGGGTTAACAACAAGGAAACTTCCACCATTCCTTAGCACGAAGACTCCTCCACATACAGAGTCTATAGTCAGATCGGTTAGACCCCTCGTCTAGTTGAAGTAGACTTGGAAACGCAGACTCACCTGATGAAGAGTGAGTGAACTGTCTAGGGAAAAAGAGGGACAGAATGACCCCTCTATGCGTACAGGAAGACTGACAAAACCTGGATACAGAGTGTGGAATGACAGAATGAGCGAGGCTACCCCTCGGGCTAGTAAGACTACGTAGACTAGAACCAAGAAAGTACAGTAAGGTTCCCCTCAACATAAAAACCTCTTCACTCAAAAGGAAAAAGAAATGAACAAGGATGAATGAACACCATCCCGGCGTGCCAGAGAGATCTCCAGGATTCCACTCCCTGCTTCCTTCTTGAGCATCTCTTCTCACCCAGTTTAACCCAGTGGGAGAAAGCCACATTAGGCAATGGATCTCGAAATCAGGATCGTGTAACAAATAGAAAACACATCAAAGGGACACCCCTTCCCCATGAACAGAAAGAGTATAAGGAGTGTAGGCTTGCTTCGCATAGGCTACACAAGCCAGGGTGGGGAAAGGGTCACTTTTCATGGATATAGAACAGAGGACTGCATGAGTAGACAAGCCTCGAAATGCCAACTACCCTGAGGAGATGTTAGGAGGCCTAAGGATTCGCTGGGCTCTATGCATAGAAGCCCGGTAACCACACCCCTTTCACAGTCTGTCCTTCCTTTCTCTTTCTGTTAACGAGTTACCGATGCGGAATAACGTTAACTCATTGGTTGGCGAGGTAGGGTTTGTGATTCATGGATTGCTATCCTGCAGTAAGGAGCAATCCCCTTGTAGCTATAGCGAAAGCAGTGCAGCTAGGTAGGTTAAGAAATCTCTCATTGCTTGTATTCGACTATTGTAACTGTCTTATCGGCTATCATATGATTTATCTTATAGTATAGTTCTGAAGTCGGGAAAAGTTACGTTTTCCCGGGATTTTTCAATAAAATGACTTTTTCACTCTATAAGAGAAATTGAAATCATTAATAATTTCATTTTCCCGGGATTTTTCAATGAAATCTTTTCAAAAGGACCTCTTGTTAGCCGGTAAGCCCAAACCTTCCCTCCGCTTGAAAAGAAGGCCTTCTGTCCTCACTCGATTCGAGAGGGACGGACTAAGGCCTTTGAAAGCCGTCCCTTCGGTTCAATCACTTCTATGTCAATGATGATTGGGACAAGTGCTTTGCTGCCACTTCCTTCTTACCATTTATCTACTCCCTTCTTCGCATCTCGAAAAAAAGGCATTCGTCGCTGCGACTTCTTCCTTCTCTGTGCGATCTTCTCCTATTGATTCAATTCCTGCAAACCTCAAAGCATCTCCTTAGGCGAAATGGTTAGCAAGACAGTCAAGCAGTAAAGCAGGCAAAGTCATCAGTCCCACAGCTTAATCCCGAACAACGGATTCGATTTCTATACCATTTTTCCTTCACAGAGCCAAGGAGCTGATTCTTTAGAACGGGGTAAGCATCCCACAGCTTATTCTCTTTCTATATCTAACACAGTCTTCTATCAAGCAGCGGTTGCGGATATAAGACCAACTCCTACTCGTAGTTAGAAAGAAGACGTTCTTTCTATATCTTTCTCAGGATCTAAGCTCTCGCAACTTCCTTCCCTCCCAGTTTGCATTCTCTTCTTTATATATGTCATTTGCTTGCCTTATCCTATTGCTACTGCGACTGGTAATCGGCATTTTTCTTCTTTAAGTGCCACGGTCGTCGAAAAGACTAGCAGCATTTGTCCACTTCTCTGACTGACGAAGAAGGAGTCCCACTACACGAAAAGAAAGAAGGTAGGAGCCGGGTTAAATGGTTGATGGTTGAATGAATGTGACCAAGCCAAGAATGGCTTTTGTTGACAGAGAGATTCTCTTTTTTAGGAAGCAGAATAAGCACAGTTAGCAAGATCCCCTGCTATTTCAGCTGCCGTTGAAGGAAGAACCGATGTGATTGCTCGAGTTGAAGAAGTGGATGCTGGTATCGTAGATAAAAAAAGGCTGCTTAAAGGACTGATCTCTCTCTATTGATTAAGTCATTTCCCGAGTCAGATGCCATGAAATGAAAAGCGTTATATTATTAATGTGCAGATTTTTTAGGTGTTCCGTGAGTGAGGGAAAGTCGGATGAACCCAGGAAAGGGAAAAAGTAAATAGAAGGGAGAAGTTGAATCTAGCTAATTCGATTTGATCCGATCATCTCTTTCAATCAAAGAACACCAACCAAAAGAGGCAGTCGCGGCACACTTTCTATATGAAACCTTCTACGCCGCAGAAAGAGTTCTCGCCCGGGCTTGTATTCTTGTCAAGAAATTCCCTTGCCTCACAGCTCCAAGAGCGGATAAAGCGCAAACTGCTTCTGAGGGGATTTCCCTGGCTAGTCTAGAAGTCCCTGCCCTGCTTTGGCTCGCTCTTTCCATTCTTATCTTAGAATCTCTGATATCCATTCAAAAGGCATTTCGAGAGGCATATTCGTATTATCGATATGCCACTAACTCAAGTGCCACATCTGATTCAACAGCGGCAGCGTCTATTGCAAACATAGCACTGAATTCACTAGCACTGGTTTCAAGGGATGCAGATGAAATTAATCTTCTTTGCTCTGATTCGATTCTTGATAACCTGACACCAGGTCAGAGGGAAAGCATTAGTTGTCTTCGAATTCTTACGCCATTACTCAAATGTCTTTCTTTCTTTTGTGATAAAGAGTAGAGTAGGTCGTCTCATTCTCATTCATTTCAAAGAATGAAAACATCCCTGGCTTGTGTAGCCCTATGAAGCAAGCCTACACTGGCTTTGGTGCTATCTTCTAGTTGAGAAAGGCTGCTAAGGAAAGGAATGGAATTTCTTTAAGTACGAGTTAGCCAGAACGATGAAAGGTCAGACAGTCATCTCACACGCCTAGCTAGAGCTTTCCTGGGTCTATCAAGAATCAAGAAGAAGGAGGCGAAAGGCGATGAAAAGGCTTATTTTAGGTTAGGAAGGCAGTGTTAAGATATGATCCCTAGGCTTTCTCTTTTTGTCGGAATAGGAGGGATAGATGCCTTTTCTCTTCTTTGCTATTCTGTCATAAGCTAATCAAAAGTCTTCTTGAATCAGTTTCATTTTGATTCTTTTTTTATAAGTAGGCATAGAGTCTTAGCGGTTTGACTTTCTGCTATGCCGTGGACGGTATGCTTCCTGATAGTAGGTCTCTTTAGTCGGTCTCCCTGGGGTAGAAGTCAGGCTTTTCTTCCTTTCTCTTTGCTTGGTGGAGGAAGAGGGATAGGAGCTGCTATTTAATCAGTTATAGCTCCACTCGACTTAGAAGAAAGAAGCCAAAAAGGCAGAACTCGTCTTGAAGCCCAAAGGAAGCGAAGGCGAAGGAACTCACGGATCCTGATTCCATTCTTTTTGAGGTTGAGGGAATACCTGGTTCAAGACTCATCGAAAGGCAATCAGCCAGCGAGGCAATGGCTAACATTGGCATGCTTTGAATAAAGAATTTCCTTCCCTGCCTGCCTGACCTTCTGGCTTGACCCTTGGCCGTGACTCCTTCCTTTGCTTTGGTGCTATCTTCTAGTTGAGAAAGGCTGCTTTCTTTCCTAGTTCAAACCAACCCGGGAAAGATGAATCTAGCTCTAGTTATCTTTGCGCAAAGCCTTCTCTTTCTTTTTGAGTGAAAGAACCCGGTCTTCGTATTCGTAGATGTGAATCTCCCCCCTCTGCTTACTTCAATACCGTTTACCACTCGGCTGGGCAACTCCGCTGTTACAGTATACCATAAATAGGCATATCCGGCTGTTATAGAATCCCCTGCTCTTGAATATGAGTAACTATCCAATTCCATAACAGAAAGAGATGGGACTAGAGCTTTTGGCTTTCTTCCTTAACTTCGATCAAGGATTGCTGCGTTAAGGGCTCTTGCCCATGTCTAATGCCTTATTAGATGAAGACGAAGAGCTGGTGCTCTAACCTGATGTCGGAATAGCTGCTGTGAATGGAATGGGGGATAAAGGAGGAATTGTCCAAAGCCTTTTTTTTTCCTTAATTACCCTAGTTAAGATATCCCACGCAAGGAAGAGAATAGGTAATAGGCTGCAGAGAGGAGACTGTGGCACTTTCGGATCAATGATTAGCTTTTTCTCTTTCTCCGACTATTGAAGCACATTAGCATCAGCAGACGATCTGCGGCATTTACTATTTCCATGCCATGACATGAGACAGATCTCTCTCGCAACTAGTTCCCTTGCTGATTTGATTCAACTCCTGAATGCCATTCTATTGTTTGCAAACGAGTGAAAGGCGGAGTGACGGTTTAGGCTTTGGATTCGACAGTTGGGATAGGAATGAAGCCAATGATGTCCCCAAACGAGAAGGCTGATCTTGTATTGCGGGATTACCCCAGAGCATAAATGCGGGATTACCGGTCTTTGCACTCATAGGTTCTTTGAAAAGCTGAGTAAGAGCTATTGTGGACCGGTCTTATTGGTCAAGAAAGCGTCGAAAGAGTGACTCTTGCGGGGACAGGGAAAGGGCTTGTTAAGGACCTTCTTGCCCTAAGGCGAGCAACTGACACTGACATAGGGAAAATAGAATGCAAGGTAACTTCATGCTTATCCGGTGTTCGGACGAAAGAATCCCCTGCTCTTGTTCGAGAATCTGCTCCACATTCATGCCCAGAATCTGCTGCTCTCTTTCCTGCTTACAAACCGAAGCTCTTTTCGCCCTTACCGGAGCAGCTAAAGCAACTGCCAAATGACTTTCCTGTTGATTTCGCAGGACAGACAGATATTGAATTAACGGAAAGGAACTGAACCTGAACTGCCTTAATGGACAGGGATAATAGTCTAAGAAGATGCCATAGAAGCAGAACCGGTCTTAGATGGTTGACGGATAGGTTTTTCCTTTTTGCCTGGCTGGGCATAGTCAGAGCTAGCAATAACTGTCATACTACTTCCCTCAGAAGGAAATTGGCTTATCGGATGCTCTTGTTCCAGCAATGTCCAATTCCGCCTTCAACCCAGAAAGTCTTATTGCAGCGCCATTCTATTCCGAAAGTAAGGTCAGTGCCACAGCTTCTTCTCAAGCATCAACATCAAAGAGCTCCAATGCCCTTACCCTTACTGGAATCTAATCTAAGGAGGTCGATGTCCATTCAAAAGGAGAATTGATAGAGTCAGATGAATGCGCAGGGGATTCTTACTAAGACTAGCACCGGATTCTCCACATGCAGTTGCAGAATTAGCACTCTCGGATTCATTCTTCCTAACAGCAGGGATTTGCCCACTACTAGAACGAGGACCTAGCGACTTTGCAAGCATTCCAGGCTAGGCACCTAAGAGCGGTTATTCCTCCAACAAGTTCTTCTGGGCTACGCTAAACCTTCAAGCCTTCCACCAGCGGATGAATACAGAATCTATCCCCTCTGCGCACTAACAGGGAAAGCTACTCTTCAATAGTATATGCCGCAAATCCTATGTTTGGGGTGACCATGAACACACTGCTTGAGACCCTTCTTTCGTGAGACAGTTGTGATTCCGCTTTCACTAATAGAAAGGTGGGACAGCTTTCAATAGAACATAGAGCTCTGCCCTTTTTTACCCTCTCTAGACAAACTCTCTACCCCTGCGCGCTTGGGAACGCACTATAGCCCTGCTTGAAGCCGGCTCTCCTTATATTATATTATATTAGATTATATTATATTAAATAGAACATTTTCTTTTTCCAGAATCAATAGAAAAAAGAATTCCTTTGCGGCTTACCGCTTACCTATCTTTCTCCAAAACCCTCTCCTGGCTAGCTTTCCAATCGCA